TTCTATTTATATCAGAGGGCAATATGAATGTTCTACCATGTTCCATCAACACACTAAAAAGGTTATACGATATATCCGGTGTAGAAGTAGGCCAACATTTCTATTGGCAAATAGGAGGTTTCCAAGTCCATGCCCAAGTACTTATTACTTCTTGGTTCGTAATTGCTATCTTATTAGGTTCTGCTACTATAGCTGTTCGGAATCCACAAACCGTTCCGACCGACGGTCAGAATTTTTTCGAATATGTCCTTGAATTCATTCGAGACTTGAGCAAAACTCAAATTGGAGAAGAATATGGCCCTTGGGTTCCTTTTATTGGAACTATGTTTTTATTTATTTTTGTTTCCAACTGGTCGGGGGCTCTTTTGCCTTGGAAAATCATACAGTTACCTCATGGGGAGTTAGCCGCACCCACGAATGATATAAATACTACTGTTGCTTTAGCTTTACCTACGTCAATAGCATATTTCTATGCGGGTCTTACAAAAAAGGGATTAGGTTATTTCGGTAAATATATTCAACCAACTCCAATACTTTTACCAATCAATATCCTAGAAGATTTCACAAAACCCTTATCACTTAGTTTTCGACTTTTTGGTAATATATTGGCTGATGAATTAGTAGTTGTTGTTCTTGTTTCTTTAGTCCCTTCAGTAGTTCCTATACCTGTCATGTTTCTTGGATTATTTACAAGCGGTATTCAAGCTCTTATTTTCGCAACCTTAGCGGCGGCTTATATAGGGGAATCCATGGAGGGTCATCATTGACTAGCTTTCAAAATATTCTTTTTTAGTTATACCAACGCAATGTATGGGCGGTTCATATAATCCATTCTGGAACAAAATAGATACAATATCGGGTATATATGATTTAGAGTAGTAGTAAAAAAGATTACGATATGGAATTCAGTTGTCAAAAAAGAAGGAAGCGGATCTAAAAAATAAAATATTTTTTCCCAAGATTTCTGTTTGGGCCACTTATGCCATACTCCCTTCACTTCAATATTCATTCTATTTCTCTATATTTGTTCAGTCAATCCTTATTTCTTATGATTCATACATAATTTGGATAAGAATTGTTATGTTATCCAGTTCCGATGTGCGATAAAAAAAATGAATGTTCTTGTGGAACTATTCCCATTTCATTTTATTTTATTCAATTCACTGGTTGATATGGATCCAAATTCGAATTCATTGCATGCAATTGGATCTCCAATATTTATATATATTGATATGTAAGGATTCAGACTAAGAAATTAGTCCGTTTGTATTCATGCTTGTATTAATGCGCGATAATGATAAATAAAAGGAACTAATAATTTACAAATGAGATTCATAAAAAATGGGGTTAGGGGTGGGGTCGAGCTGGATATACATAATTTTTTTAATGTCTATAATTCAACCCTTCCGTATGTTTCAAAGAATGATTCTAGAATCGGGTTGAATATAAGATGTTAATTTTTGGTTTACGTTATCGAAGAAATCATGTATATGTGATATTAGATCTTTACTAGTTATATTACAAATTACAATAGAAAGACTTTTTCGTTTCGTATGGGCCCCGCCGAATGAATAAACAGATGAAATCAAGCATATAGAAGAAAAAGAGTGCATAATTGAAAGAACGGCTCGGAACAAATAAATAATGAAATGGAAGAACTAGATCCGATTGATTATGGATTCATAAAGACTCCATGGATAGGAAATAAAAAGGCGAGATCTAAATAGTTCTGCTCATTCAATAATCTCATTACTTAAAATTTGTAGTTCATTTCATAGTTATTTCGATTGGATGGATCTTAGTAATGGAATAATAAGCCATAATTCATTGGTTGCTTGTATCATTAACCATTTCTTTATTTTTATGCGAGGAGCTTACCATGAATCCACTGATTTCTGCTGCTTCCGTTATTGCTGCTGGATTGGCTGTAGGGCTGGCTTCTATTGGACCTGGAGTTGGACAAGGGACTGCTGCGGGCCAAGCCGTAGAAGGTATCGCGAGACAACCAGAAGCAGAGGGTAAAATACGAGGTACTTTATTGCTTAGTCTGGCTTTTATGGAAGCTTTAACAATTTATGGACTGGTCGTGGCATTAGCGCTTTTATTTGCAAATCCTTTTGTTTAATCCTCGAAATAAATGGGAAAGTCTTATTTTTATCTTTCTTATTTTATTATCTTAGATTTGCCGCTTGATTTTTCAAATTATATCAAGATTTCAATCCTACAATAACTTTAACTTATTCGTTGAGATAATACAATACCCCGTGGGAAGGACTAATTTGAGGATCAGGAATTAGCGGATCCACTCGCTTTTTTCCTTCCCGTTCTCGGTCCAATGGAACCCCCTTTTTTAGTACGCCTTGCAACGAACGAGATATATCGTAATTGATATGATACCTGGCCTGGGACCTAATTATAATTTATAATTAAGTATTTTTTTTGGGGGGGAGTTCAATTGAAATTAAATAGATTGAGAAATATGGAAAAAAATAAAATCAAC